CGAAATAAGCAAGAATACTATTTCTACGTAAAATCCCATTTATGGGTATTTCAATCGAGATACCAGAACGGGGCATTAGTTCTTTCTCCCGTTCTTGATCATATTGGAATGGGATGATGAATCTATTTCTTCGCCTTTTCGCCAATAAATCAGAATTCTCGTGGAGAATGGCAGTATATAGGAAATTCCAATGACCATTAGATATGATTCGATCAGGTCCTGAATAATCAAGAATCCCCTTCCCTTTTTTACTGGAAGGATCCGAACTAAACAATTTGTGTCTCACTCGATCATTAGTCACTGAGAGGTCAGAAATATATCTCCGTTCGACAGAAAGAGAATGAACATTCATTTGATCTTGATCCTTGTGGAGCGAAAAAGTGACTATACTGGATCTGCACGGACCTCCTGATAATATCCATAAATGACTTGTTTTTGGTAAGAGATGAACATTACCATATATATATTCAGGCGCATGGTACACATCGGTACTCCAGTGCATTTCTCCCTCTGAGTCAGAATAAATATGTTTTCGAACCCTCTCTTTAAAATTGAAAGTGGATGTTCCAGCGCGAATCTCAGCAATCACTTGTTCTGACTCTACATATTGATCGTTTTGAACTAAAAGAAAACTTTTTGGTGGAATATTCACATTATGTAGAATATCCTGACTCTCAATAGTTACATACAGGTCTATATAACATAGAAAAGCAGGATGTCCATGACGTGTACGTGTGGGATGAACCAAATCCTCATTGAATTTTATTTTTCCATTAGAAGGAGCTCGTACATGTTCTGCAGTACCACCTGTAAATACTCCACCGGTATGAAAAGTTCTTAATGTTAGTTGAGTCCCTGGTTCCCCAATTGATTGACCTGCAATAATACCTACTGCTTCTCCCAATTCGACCAGGTCGCCATGAGTGGGACTCCGACCATAACATAATCTACAGATCCAAGATGTACTCCTGCAAATAAAGGGGGTTCGAATATATATTGATTGTGCTCGAAAGGTTATGAATCGATTGACAAGTCCAATACCAATATCTTGATTTCGAGTGGCAATGCATCGTAGACCCATATATATATCGTCTGCTAATACACGACCAATTAGTGTTTGGATCAAAATTTTTTCCGTCATCCCATTTCGAGGACTCACGGAAATACCTCGGATAGTGCCACAATCTGTTCTACGCACAACAATGTGTTGAACTACTTCAACAAGTCTACGCGTGAGGTATCCAGCATCTGATGTTCGTACAGCAGTATCCACAACTCCTTTGCGGGCTCCGTAGCAGGAAATTATATATTCCGTTAAAGAAAGTCCTTCGCGTAAATTGCTTTGAATGGGTAAATCAATCATTTGTCCTTGGGGGTCCGACATTAATCCTCTCATACCTACTAATTGGTGTACCTGAGATGCATTTCCTCTAGCTCCCGAAAAGGACATTATATGGACTGGATTAGAAGGATCAGTCATCCTAAAATTAGGATGCATTTCTTGTCTCAAATATTCACTTGTAGCATACCATATCTCAATGGATTGACGCAATTTTTCTACCGCGTGTACATTCCCATAATGATGGTGCTTTTCTAAAATCAAACTTTGTTGTTCAGCATCTTGGACTAGCCATCCCTTAGAAGGTATTGTTAAAAGATCATCAATTCCTAATGAAATGGATGTAGCAGTGGCTTGCTGGAAACCCAGAGTCTTTACTTGATCCAGGATGTGCGATGTATATGCCATTCCGAAGTGATCTATTAATCTGCTAATAAGTCGTTTCATGGCAGTTGCATCTATCACTTTATTGTGAAAAACCAGATCGGCCCGTTCTGCCATAAGTACCTCCATATTCCGCTGAGTAGGATTCGACAATGGGTTTGAGTCAGTGATTTGAAGACTTCCTTTCCTCGATCTTGATTCACGTAGAAATTCAGGAATTATGATACCGGTTGAGCCGTAGAGAACCGAATTCCCACGGTATCATATCACATAATTACTTAGCTTAGGTATCGTATGAGTAGGCCCGACAAAACCCTTGTATGGCTTCTTCTATTTCTCGATAAAAAGAAATATGACCAACAGTTGTTCGAATGTATATACAAAGGATTTCTTTTTTTACACTTCTTACTATTAGATAGTGCCCATAAATCTCATGATAGGTACCCAAAGATTCATATTGAACTTCGATGGGAACTTCTCTTGAGGCAATGACACGTTGATCGAGTCGCCACCGGAGCCACAAAGGACTATCTAAATTGATTCGTTTCTGCCGATAAGCTCCAAGTGCATCATAGGAACTACAAAAATAGGGTTCTTTCTCTTTCGTATACTTATTATCGTCAACCGTTTCATTTTGATAGTTTATTCGATTACATGGATTATACCTATTTGAACAAATACCTCGACGATTCCCGATCGTTAATATATAGAGTCCAATAAGCATATCTTGAGTTGGTACGGAAATGGGATCTCCAATAGCTGGAGACAAGAGATTCA